TTGTACTAAAAAACAAGTAAGCGTAATTCCTCCTAGACAATAAAATATGTTGACATGAGGAGGAACGTATTTACTAGTTATATCATCTGCAATCGCCTGAATCTCGAGACGTTCTTCGAACCAATCATAGACTTTATTGAGATAGGTAAACCAAGGGGACTCCCCCTCCGAGAACCGTATATGAGAATTTCATCTCATACAGCTCAAACAAAACACCCCAATACTGGTCTAAACGGATATGTAATAGAAAATTTGAAACTTCTTAATCCTCTCATTTAATCTTATCTGAAGATACGAACGAGTAAAAATCCGAAAGCTCTTCTTTGTGGTTATAATGCCAAAAAATCAAGTAGGCTCATTCGTCTTTATTTTGATCATTACAGGCCTCTTGAATCTTCTATTTACCTATATTTTTTTATTTGTTATTTTTATTTGTATGTAATGCGGCTTTATTCTTGTTTTCTTTATTATTGATAGGAATTCCCTTGTTAAGACCCTATGAATCAATTGAAACCTCAGATTCAGACTAGAACCACGATGATTCAATAAAACTTTCAAACTAAGACCAAAGATTCTCTGAGTAAGAACCATTGGATCATCACTTATTCAATGAATAGAATCGATATAATGACTAAAAATACAAAGAAACATTTGTCCTTTGATCAAAATAAGCATAAACGGGAGTTTGAAATTTGAAAGAAGAAAAATCTTTCGATTTAGAATTCTTTCTTTCGAAATTTTTTTTTGAAGTCCGGTCGCGAGGCCTGAATATTAAGTATGAATCATAGTTCGAATACTTCGTGATCTATTTCATATATTCCGTGCTCCAGATACTAGAATGAATATCGGACGAGGTAAAACCATCTCTATCAAGATGACAGACCCATTCGCTGTACTATCACTAGGATCAATTATAACAAGTCACACACTCATATTCCGGAAATACAGAAAAAAAAAAAATTCTCGGTCGAACTACCAAAATAGAATGGGCTAAAAATACGAGACCTAAATACTTCACTTTTTGTATTGAAAAACTAGGACTTCACGGTTCTTGTGAATCTAATTCATTGAAATTCCGTCCAGTAAAACGGAAGAATTATAAATCTCCAAAATAATAGATAGGAATACCGCAAATAGAGCCATTGCGACACCCATCCAAGGAGTCGTTCCCCATCCAGGAGCTACTTTACCATATTCCGAATTCAATGGTTTCAATAAATCCCCTACAGCAGTTCTTCTTGGACCAGATCTAGAACTACCCTCAACGGTTTGTGTAGCCATAAATGCAATTTTGTATTCATTGAGATCTGTTGACTTTGTATATCATTCCGTTGTAAATAAACGATCTTATCATAGATCCATTGTGGTCTTGAAATTATATAATAATGGAAACAGCAACCCTAGTCGCCATCTCTATATCCGGTTTACTTGTAAGTTTTACTGGGTACGCCTTATATACTGCTTTTGGGCAACCCTCTCAACAACTAAGAGATCCATTCGAGGAACACGGGGACTAATTGAAGTAATGAGCCTCCCCATATGGGGAGGCTCATTACTTCAATTGAGATAAAGAAAAATCATTTCATTTTTTAGTTGGAACTTTAGGCGGTTCTCGAAAAAAGATAGCGAAAAAAATTATCCCGAGCGTCGAGACTAAGAGGAATGTATAAACCAATGCTTCCATAAATTCGATCGTGGTTTACAATTATAGCTTCCATACCTGTTTATTGGGGATCATCTCCCGGATAAAGAAAAGAAAGAACAAGAGTCAAAGAAAAGGCAGCGATTTAAATCCAGATTTATCCAGTACCCTATACCCTATGTCAAATCACAAACAGAAAATGGAAGCGAAAAATAACAGAGCAATGCTGCATCAAACTACTTGTCGTCTTGTAGTTGGATCTCCAAGTTTTTGGAATGCCCCAAATTCCACTTGAGCATCCAAATCTGGATCAATACCAGCAAAAACATCTCTGAACAAGGTTCTAGCACCATGCCAAATGTGTCCGAAGAAGAAGAGCAGAGCAAACGAAGCATGCCCAAAAGTAAACCAACCCCTTGGACTGCTACGAAAAACACCATCGGATTTCAAAGTAGCACGATCTAATTCAAAAATTTCACCCAATTGAGCACGTCTAGCATATTTTTTCACAGTAGCAGGATCACTATAACTCACTCCATTGAGTTCGCCACCATAGAACTCAACAGTTACACCGACTTGTTCGACACTATACTTCGATTCTGCCCTTCTAAAAGGAACATCAGCTCTAACAATTCCGTCTCCGTCTACCAAAACAACCGGAAATGTTTCAAAAAAAGTAGGCATACGACGTACAAAAAGTTCACGCCCTTCCTTATCTCTAAAGATAGGGTGTCCTAACCACCCAACAGCTATTCCATCCCCGCTGTCCATTGAACCCGCTCTGAATAATCCTCCTTTTGCCGGATTATTGCCAATGTAATCATAAAAAGCTAATTTTTCAGGAATTTTAGACCAAGCTTCTGATAAACTTTGATTTTCGGCTAGCCCGGCACTAACTCTTCGATATATTTCTTGCTGGAAGTATCCCTGATCCCATTGATAACGAGTGGGACCAAATAATTCGATGGGGGTCGTTGCTGAACCATACCACATAGTTCCAGCAACAACAAAAGCTGCAAAAAAGACAGCAGCGATACTACTGGAAAGGACGGTTTCAATATTTCCCATACGTAATCCTTTGTATAGACGTTGGGGCGGGCGGACACTAAGATGGAATAAGCCCGCCAATATGCCCAATGTCCCTGCTGCAATATGATGAGAGGCTATTCCTCCCGGAACAAAAGGATCAAAACCTTCCACACCCCACGCTGGATTTACAGATTGTACCTTTCCGGTTAGTCCATAAGGATCGGACACCCATATTCCAGGACCATACAACCCTGTTACATGAAATGCGCCAAAACCAAAGCAAGCCACTCCTGAAAGAAATAAATGAATTCCAAAGATCTTGGGCAAATCCAAAGAAGGTTTTCCTGTACGTTCATCACAAAATATTTCTAGATCCCAATACACCCAATGCCAGATAGCTGCCAAGAAGCACAAGCCAGAAAACACAATATGTGCCCCGGCCACCCCTTCGTAACTCCAAATACCCGGATTCGTTATAGTCCCTCCTGTAATACTCCAACCGCCCCATGAATTGGTTATTCCTAAACGCGTCATGAAGGGTATAACGAACATACCTTGTCTCCACATTGGATCAAGAACGGGGTCAGAGGGATCAAAAACGGCTAATTCATATAGAGCCATTGAACCGGCCCAACCAGCAACCAGGGCTGTATGCATTATATGGACAGAAAGCAAACGACCCGGATCATTCAATACGACGGTATGAACACGATACCAAGGCAAACCCATGGAAATACCCCTTATATCAACGAAAAATAGACACTATGTAACTTTATTGCATTGGAAAAAACTATGCTATGGACCTCCCCCTTTCAGTGGATTATTTCGGAGAAAGGGATTAAGATTCGTTCTATTCTTTTAGTAATAATGGAACAATTCGGTTCGTAGGAAAAAAGAGAAGCAGATCTATTCTATACCCGATAAGTACCAATACGCAATGGGGGTTGACCCAATTTTCTATGAGCGAATGCATCCGTATTTGTTCATCATTCAAAGGAACTATTCGTAAGAATTTTCCTTTATTCATTCTGTCTTCCTTTATTTTATGGCCTTATTCAATCTATGTATAAAATATGACAAAGGCCAATATTATTAAGACAATAAACCCATTGTTACGCTTCCACATCAAAGTGAAATATAGTACTTAATTCTTTTTTCTTTTGTTTAATGCCTATTGGTGTTCCAAAAGTACCCTTTCGAAATCCTGGAGAGGGCGCTGCATCTTGGATTGACGTATAGTGCGGCTTGTCAGATATATTGGGTCATATGGGATTTTCCCGTTCTCTCCCCCGATCGAGATATCCTCTGTTTCGCCCCAAAAAGATTGATTGAATTATCAAAAATTTGTAGCGTGAAGTGCAATGAAATGCAATTAGATCCATTTTTGGGAGAGTATCCAGATTAATATTATTAATTAGAATGATTTATGGTTGGCTTGGTTGGACCACTAAAATGAAGTATCCAGGCTCCGTTTAGAACAACCCAATTGGTAATATATCTATGATTACCACTTATATCATAAACGATTCCATTTATAAATTCTAAATAGAAGCGATTGAAAACTGTTAATCAATCGAATAATATGATGAATACGTCGAATATTTAACGGAAGACATGAAAATGAAAGAAATGAATTGAAAAAAAAAAGAAGTCGCATAAAAAAGACGTGGTATTGGGGTCATTTGTCCTATATGTGCAAATCCAAATCGGGCAGATCTTTACTCGGAGTAGAGCATAAACCTAAAAAATTGAATAAAAAAAATTGAAGAAGCCCATTCAGGAACAAGAAAATGACATCGTGATTTGGATTGGATCTCGATGGAAAAATACATCAATGAAAAGTTAGTTCGATAAGGTTAGTTAATTTGTTTTTTATATTATAGGAAAACGGGCCAAAATGCATCTTTCTTTAAAAATGAAAGAAAAAGCACCTTCGTTAGAAGTTAGAAAGAGCCTGCTATGAAAAAAGAAAGAGGGCTGGAATCTACACATTGATTTTTTTTTTCGCAATTTTTGTTGAACCGTATGCATCAAAAGGTGCCTGTACGGCTCTTAAGGGATACAATTTTATCCTACTCAACCGACTTTATCGAGAAAGATTACTTTTTTTAGGCCAAGCGGTTGATAGCGAGATCTCGAATCAACTCATTGGTCTTATGGTATATCTCAGTATAGATAATGATAACAAAGATCTGTATTTGTTTATAAACTCTCCTGGCGGATGGGTAATACCCGGAGTAGCTATTTATGATACTATGCAATTTGTGCAACCAGATGTACATACAATATGCATAGGATTAGCCGCTTCAATGGGATCTTTTATCCTGGTCGGAGGAAAAATTACCAAACGTCTAGCATTCCCTCACGCTTAGCGCCAATGAGTTTTTTATTTGAGAGAAAAAAAAAAAGACTATGCCTTCGCCATATGAAATATGAATTAGTACGTAATAATAGCATGGCACTTCGAATTCGATATGAAAATTTTTGTATTGTTTTTTTCAAAATATTAGATTATGTATCGAAAGAGTAGTATGAGATAAAGGGTACTTCCGATTTTATCTTACCTATCGTGGGCCCATTTCAGCGTCACAAACCTTTTTTCACACCGGAAGGCTATTAACAATATTTATGTTATGAAAGAGTACGAAAAAAAAAAAGAAACTTTGGGATTGCTGAATCACAGACGAAATAAATATAGAAAGCAACGGGGCCATCATAGTATTTTTTAACTCAACTCCTCCGAAAAAAAAAGAAGGGTGGTAATTGGATCATTTACGGATCCGGGTCTAATAGACCCTATATTTTCTCTTTCTTGGATGAAAGGTAAAAAAATGAATTCCATTGTAGAGCCGTATGCAATACGCAAAAAATGCCTGTACGGTTGTTCAATTCTATCTTTTTTTTTTCTTATTATTCTTTATCTCTTCTCTTCGCCTCATCATACGAGATAGAAGAACCTTTTATTATGTTATATCATCAATCAGGGTAATGATCCATCAACCTGCTAGTTCTTATTATGAGGCACAAACGGTAGAATTTATCCTGGAAGCGGAAGAACTGCTGAAACTTCGCGAAACCATCACAAGGGTTTATGTACAAAGAACGGGCAAGCCCTTATGGGTTGTATCCGAAGACATGGAAAGGGATGTTTTTATGTCAGCAACAGAAGCCCAAGCTCATGGAATTGTTGATCTTGTAGCGGTTGAATAAAAAATAGCAGTGATTTCACGCAAATCCACAATTTAAGATTTTATCGTCTTTTTAATATTCTATTTAATATTCTATTAATCATTAAATGAAATAGAAGTAATTCATAATCATCCGGTTAGGATCGATCTAAACCAGCCCATTTTGTATACGATTTAGCATGCCAACTATTAAACAACTTATTAGAAACACAAGACAGCCAATCAGAAATGTCACGAAATCCCCCGCTCTTCGGGGATGTCCTCAGCGCCGAGGAACATGTACTAGGGTGTATGTGCGACTCGTTCAGATCATGGACTGAGACAAAAGAAAGGAAACAATTTTTTCAGTATCAATGATCAGTACTAGTGAATAGAATAGAATGGAATGGAAGAACTCCATTCAATATCTAAAAAAGATAGATCTATCATATCCTTCTATTGTGTATGAAATTTATGGTTTCCATTGGTGCAAATCCAATCACCTCGATTTTTAAAATTTAAGATGAGAAATAATTTCCCATTGGTAACAAATGGTTATCCATTAAGCGGGGGAAATCCTATTTAAAAAGCAGAAAGACTATGCTTTTACTCTTGCAAGAACGGACTAATAGGGTCAGTTATCCAACTAATCTTCATAATTAAATACCGTTACTGTATAAGGTAGATCTCGTCTCGTTGTGAAAGACCTATTACTGGAAAATTCATGGGTAGAGCCAAAGAGTGTGAACTGTACAAGTTACCAATAGCATTGATTAAATGAAAGAAGGAGCTCCGGTGTATAGAGAGGACCTCACCGTTTAAGAAGTAACCATAGAAACGATGGAAACCACTATTTTATTTATCTATCCATTTAGATTTTTTTTATTTACTATGTTTTTTTTGATACCTAGTATCAATACAATTTCTTATTTCGAGGTGAAATGCCTAGAAAAAAAAAAGGAAAAAATCGTGGTCGGGAAGGTTATAGTAGCAAAAGCCATTGGAATTTTTATTTTATACATTGGAAGAATCCGTTTTGTTATTAATAGACTAGTAAAGAGGAAAAGAATAACCGAAAGAAAGTAAACAAATTAGTTATTCATCAAAGTTTCATTTATTCAATGACCAGAATTAAACGAGGATATATAGCTCGGAGACGTAGAACAAAAATTCGTTTATTTGCATCAAGCTTTCGAGGGGCTCATTCAAGACTTACTCGAACTATTACTCAACAGAAAATAAGAGCTTTGGTTTCGGCTCATCGGGATAGAGATAGAAAAAAAAGAGATTTTCGTTGTTTGTGGATCACTCGAATAAATGCAGTAATTCGCGAGAATAGGGTATCCTATAGTTATAGTATATTAATACACAATCTGTACAAGAGGCAGTTGCTTCTTAATCGTAAAATACTTGCACAAATTGCTATATCAAATAGGAATTGTCTTTATATGATTTCCAATGAGATTATAAAATAAGGAGATTGGAAGGAATCCACTGGAATGTTTTAAATGGAGTTCCCTGGAGAATGAACTCCGGGAAGGTAGAGTAGAAATTAGTATAGTATGATAAAATATTATTATAAAGTCGTCAAAACAAAATGAGCGAACACACTCAATAAAAAAAAAATATTTATTCTTCTTCCCCGATTCTTTTTTTTTTTTT